AAAGCTTTGTTTAAAATGACTTAATAACTCCCTTTTCTTATCTGAATTGGGCCTAACAAGAATGGTTGGGATAACAAACATCTATCTCGTTGGTACTTTGGATACCCGTATAACCATCAAAGACTGTTGAAGTGACTATTTCCTGGAAATTAGGAGGCGTTGAGAACAAAGTAATTGTTCGAGTTATCTTTTCTATATTAGTATCAAGGCATTTGATGTTAGTACAAGTTCTTGCGCAAGAAGGTTGGCTAGATATTTTTTTTTTAACACTAGCCCCACTCAGTTCATAATGAGATTAAACCCTGTTTATTATTCTATGTATTTTTGATGCTCATTATGCGTATTTAAAGGAGGAGCCGTATGAGATGAAAATTTCACGTACGGTTCTGGAACGGAGATTCATTGAATCGAATGACGACCGTAACGGATGTCAGCTCAATCCGAAGGAAATTATGCGGAAGCTTTACAGAATTATTATGAAGCTATGCGACTAGAAATCGACCCCTACGATCGAAGTTATATACTCTATAATATAGGCCTTATTCACACAAGTAATGGGGAACATACGAAAGCTTTAGAATATTATTTCCGGGCACTAGAACGAAACCCATTCTTACCCCAAGCTTTTAATAATATGGCAGTGATCTGTCATTACGTGCGACTATCTCCACTATAGAAGGAAAAAGGAAGACCCCCCCTCTTTTTTAGTAAATACTAAAAAAAATAGGCTCACTACATATGCATCGTCTAAAACGCCGATTTTTTGAGCTGTAGGAAAGAAATATACTTCATAGAAATTGGAATGAAAATATGACGAAATAAGATATGCCTAGATACTTTTTTAATGTCGTCTATGGATAAAAATTTTAAATTGATAGAGAGTAAGCACCGTAAAGATCAATTAACGAGGTTTTGGGCCAATACATTAAGAAAAGAACTGCTTATTTATGCCTATATATAAGATATAAGAATAATAAGATATATAAAAGTGAGTAATTAACTTCTGTAATAGAGTTGATCCACTAAGGTATTGAGCGGCGGTGTAGGATCAGATCCCAAAGATAGTAAGTCTTTTTTTTAGTACTTTTTTTAGAAAGGAAAGTCTTTCTCAAAGATTCTATATAAATTTCGATATGAAATCGAGATAGTTACCTTGCCGAAAATACTAACAATAGGAGTAAATACCTATACTTTATTCTTCTGCGGGTGGGAGAAAAGATAAAACTAAAATAAAACTTAAAATAAATAAAATATTTTTAATTAAATAAAAATGAAAGTTTGAAACTCATCTGATTAACCTCTTTTGGTTATCTCGAAGAGTGGGAGAGATCTATGAGAAATCTAATTCCTTGTTTTCCTTTTTATAGGTAAAAAAAGGACACCAAAAGAATTGACTGCGGAGCCGTATGAGGTAGGAAAGTCTCAAGTACGGTTCTAAGGGAAGGAATTGACCCGCCTATTCCGACCGGGGAGAACAGGCCATCCGACAGGGAGATTCTGAAATTGCAGAGGCTTGGTTTGATCAAGCCGCCGAGTATTGGAAACAAGCTATAACACTTACTCCTGGGAATTATATTGAAGCGCATAATTGGTTGAAGATCACGGGACGTTTCGAATAACATTTTTATTGGTCCATTAATAAAATTACATTTTTATTCTGGGAAAAACTAATTAAAGAATTTCATTATATCCCTTATCAGATCAGATCGTTCCAGTTTATCTGAGATTTCGTAAGGATAACGAATACACAGATACAGTACAGAATTTTTTTATTTCGTTTCGTCTATTTCAAATATTAAATTCTTTAATTTAATAAGATTTTTCTATAATTATAATATTTATAAATATTTCAATTCAATAAACTCTTAATATTATTTTATTCATCGATTTATTTATTTAATTTTAAATTAAAAATGAAATAAATATTGCTATTAAAAAAAAATAAAAATATTCGATACTAGTTGATGAGAGTTACGTCGGAAACATAACAAAGTAAGGAAAGTGCAATTACTTTGGTGTCGTCTTTTAATTTTAAAATTGTTGATCAGAATGTATATGTATAGAACTTATAACAGTATTTCCAAAAATACGTCATTTGGGCTTAGTCGTTTTTATAAATTGAAAAATTATTATAAACTATATATATTAAATTTGAATGACTAAAAATTTGGGTATTTCTTTAGTAATGAATAAACGATTGTTAGTGCTATCCCAAATAGTTAGGATGAGAGTATTACTTATTATATTATAATTAATAAAATAGTAATTATATTAATTAATATAAAATAAATATAATGGATATGGATATTGTATAGTAAAATATTTAGGATCTCGATATAATATTTTAGAATTGCGATAGGAATCGTCTAAGTTGCACAACAAAAAAGTTTTTAGCTTAATTCAAAAGGGATTTAGAATTAGAATCTTAAACCCCCAAAAAGGTCCGTTGGGCGCCAAACATCTATGTCATAATAGATCCGAACACTTGCCCTGGATCAAC